GGTATAGTGCCTGAAAAAGGGTAATTTTGATAGAATTAAATATGTAGGTTAACCCTACCTGTGCTTACACTTGAAGGAATTAAACCAACCCCTTAGGTATCAAAAACCTATATACATCATATACTAAAGTGTAAAAAGATAAGCTAATAAAGCTACTGGGTTCATACCCCATTTATAAAGGTCCCAATCCTTTTCTTTTTAATCAGACAATTTTATAAGCTACTTTTTTTCGTCACCCTAGTTGCTGGATCATTAATTGCCATTTCCGCCTACTCATGAATAGGAATATGAATCGGTCTAGAGATTAACCTTCTTTCAATCATCCCCCTATTGAGAGAAACAAAAAATCTCTATCCTTCCGAATCTGCCCTAAAATATTTCATTACACAGGCATTGGCATCCTCCGTTCTCCTATTCTCTATGCTATTATCATTCAACATTAGAGAATTTTTAACAACACAACCCGAATTTTACTCTATAGTAATTATAAATTCTGCCCTCTTGACTAAAATAGGAGCCGCACCCTTCCACGCTTGATTCCCGGAAGTTATAGAAGGGCTCAGATGGTCAAATTGCCTAATCATGTTAACCTGGCAAAAACTGGCTCCTATAGTCCTATTAATATACCACCTAAATATAACCCTGTTCCTATCCATAATCATCCTATTTTCGTCAATTATTGGAGGAATCGCAGGGCTTAACCAAATTAGTCTACGAAAAATTATAGCTTATTCCTCAATCAACCATATTGGATGGATGATCGGAGGGATATTAAATTCGCAATCAATTTGATTAATCTATTTCCTAGTTTATTCAATTATCACAATCAACATTGTTATTGTATTTTGGTCTCTAAACACATTCTATTTAAAGCAACTTTTCAACTCATTAAATCAAAGAAAGTCAATAAAATTTCTATTTATCCTGAACTTTTTATCCTTAGGAGGTCTCCCCCCCTTCCTGGGATTTTTCCCCAAATGATTAACAATCAATAATTTAGTACAAAACAATTTTATATTTATTAGTTTTATCCTAATTGTATTGACACTAATCACACTTTATTTTTACTTACGAATTTCATTCTCGACAATAGTGATTAATTCCCAAGAAACACTAATTTTAAAAGAAAATATTCCTAACAAATTTATTGTTCTATCAATCAACTTTATTTCCCTAGTTGGGCTAATCGCGTGTACCCTAATCTTCAGTAACTTATAAGGATTTAAGTTACGCAAACTAGTAGCCTTCAAAGCTGAAAACAGGAGAATTTTTCTAAGCCTTAAAGGCTTTTAAAAAAATTTTACCTTTAAATTTGCAATTTAAAATCATAATTGACTAAAAAACCTGGTAAAGGAAATATTTATTTCGTTAATAAATTTACAATTTACTGCCTAACTCAGCCACTTTACCGAACAAATGATTATTCTCCACAAACCACAAAGACATCGGAACATTATATTTAATTTTTGGGGCATGATCAGGAATAGTAGGAACCTCAATAAGAGTTTTAATTCGATCAGAATTAGGAAACCCCGGGTCACTAATTGGAGACGACCAAATCTACAATGTTATCGTTACCGCCCATGCTTTCATTATAATTTTTTTTATAGTTATGCCTGTCATAATTGGGGGATTCGGAAATTGGTTAGTTCCGCTTATATTAGGGGCCCCTGATATAGCCTTTCCTCGAATAAACAACATAAGATTCTGACTTTTACCCCCATCCTTGACTCTTCTTGTGATAAGAAGAATTGTAGAAAAAGGAGCCGGGACAGGTTGAACTGTTTATCCCCCTTTAGCAGCTAATGTTGCTCACGCCGGGGCGTCTGTTGATTTAGCCATTTTCAGATTGCACCTGGCGGGTATCTCCTCAATTCTAGGCGCAGCCAATTTTATTACAACTGTAATCAATATGCACCCTACAGGTATAAAAGCAGATCAAATACCTTTATTCGTGTGAGCAGTAACAATTACCGCCATTCTACTCCTTTTATCCTTACCAGTATTAGCTGGGGCAATTACTATACTTTTAACAGACCGAAATTTAAACACCTCATTCTTTGACCCAGCAGGGGGTGGAGACCCTATCCTTTACCAACACTTATTCTGATTCTTTGGACACCCAGAAGTTTATATTCTAATCCTACCAGGATTTGGGATAATTTCCCATATCGTAAGACAGGAAAGAGGTAAAAAAGAAGCCTTCGGAACCTTAGGGATAATTTATGCCATAATAGCAATTGGACTCCTAGGTTTTGTTGTTTGAGCACATCACATATTTACTGTAGGAATAGATGTAGACACCCGAGCCTACTTTACTTCAGCAACAATAATTATTGCAGTGCCGACAGGTATTAAAGTATTCAGATGATTGGCCACAATTCATGGAACACAGATTTCCTATAGACCAGTAACTCTATGAGCACTAGGATTTGTCTTCTTATTTACTGTAGGAGGATTAACAGGGGTCGTCCTTGCTAATTCATCTCTAGACATTATTCTACACGACACCTACTATGTCGTAGCCCACTTCCATTACGTATTATCCATAGGAGCAGTATTTGCTATTATAGCAGGGCTAGTTCAGTGATTCCCGCTATTTACAGGGTTAACGCTAAACAATAAGTATTTAAAAACTCAGTTCCTAATTATATTCATTGGTGTAAACTTAACATTCTTCCCACAACATTTCTTAGGCCTAAGGGGTATACCCCGGCGTTACTCGGACTATCCAGACGCATTCACCTTATGAAATATAATTTCCTCAATTGGGTCTCTAATTTCATTAGTTGGAGTAATCTACCTTCTATACACTCTATGAGAAGCCTTTGTAGTTCAACGAAAAACACTAGCCACTTTAAGAATAATTACATCCATTGAATGACTACAAAATCTACCCCCTGCTGAACATAGATATTCTGAACTACCTATTTTAACTGCCAACTTCTAATATGGCAGATTAGTGCAATGGACTTAAACCCCAAAAATAAAGTTTAAACTTTTTTTAGAAATCGCAACATGAAAAACTCTTCTCCTCCAAGACAGGGCCAACCCCCTTATAGAACAATTATCTTTCTTCCATGACCACACCCTTATAATTTTAGTAATTATTACTGTCCTAGTAGGGCAAGTTCTTCTAACCCTATTTATCAACAAATTCACTTACCGCTTTCTTCTTGAAGGGCAATCAATTGAAATTATTTGAACCATTCTCCCAGCTGTAACACTTATTTTTATCGCTTTACCATCGCTACGATTAATTTATATCCTAGACGAAATTAATAATCCCCTTGTAACCGTGAAAGCCATCGGGCACCAATGATACTGATCCTACGAATATTCTGATTTCAAAAATATTGAATTTGATTCTTATATAACCCCCGTTAGAGAAATAAAACCTTTCAATTTCCGTCTATTAGATGTAGACAATCGAATAATTATTCCGTTTGAAACCCAAATCCGTATTATTGTTACCGCCGCCGATGTTATTCATTCATGAACAGTTCCATCATTAGGGGTAAAAATTGATGCAACACCTGGGCGGCTCAATCAAGCTGGATTTACCCTTAGACGACCAGGTCTATTTTATGGTCAATGCTCAGAAATCTGTGGAGCAAATCATAGATTTATACCTATTGTAATTGAAAGAATTCCCTCTAAATATTTTGTTCAATGAGTTAATAAAAAATAGCTCCCATTAGATGGCTGAAAGCAAGCAATGGAATTTTAAACCATACTATAGTAAACTAGCACCTACTTCTAATGAAAAATTTAGTTAAAAAATAACATTAGTTTGTCAGGCTAAAATCACTAAAAATAAATTTAGTAATTTTTAATTCCACAAATAGCCCCTCTTGGATGACTAACCCTAATATTATTTTTTACCTTAATCTTTCTTATCTTTAACAGAATAAATTATTTTTCATTCATTTATCCGATTAAAGAGACAAAAACAAAAAAAATCAAATTAACTTTTAATTGAAAATGATAGCAAATCTATTTTCTTCTTTTGATCCAACCACTAATTTCGGCTTGTCTCTTAATTGAACAAGAACATTAATTGGGATAATAGTTATTCCCGCAAGATTTTGATTAATCCCTTCCCGATTCAGAATAATTTGAAACAAAATTATTATTACCCTTCACAAAGAATTTAAAGTTTTATTAGGAAATAAAAATTCTAAGGGAAGAACCATTATTTTCGTTTCCTTGTTCACATTAATTTTATTCAATAATTTTCTAGGTCTATTTCCTTATATTTTTACAAGAACAAGACATCTAGTCTTAACCTTATCCCTAGCATTACCCCTATGGTTAAGATTCATAATTTTTGGTTGAATTAATAAGACAATCCACATATTTGCACATTTAGTTCCCCAAGGGACTCCTCCAGCACTTATGCCTTTTATAGTATGTATTGAAACAATTAGAAATATTATTCGCCCAGGAACATTGGCCGTTCGGCTATCCGCTAATATAATTGCAGGGCACCTTTTAATAACACTGCTAGGAAACACAGGGCCAAACTTAACCTTCGTACTAATTAACCTTCTAATTATCGCCCAAATTCTTCTTTTAATTCTAGAATCCGCTGTCGCCATTATTCAATCCTATGTATTTGCTGTTCTAAGAACCTTATATTCAAGAGAAGTTAACTAATGAGAGTACACAAAAATCACCCTTTCCATCTAGTAGATGTTAGACCTTGACCCTTACTAGGAGCTCTGGGAGCTATAACAACAATAATAGGTTTAATTAAATGATTCCACCTTTATCAGCACGACCTACTTCTCATTGGATTCACAATCACTGGGTTAGTTATATATCAATGATGACGAGATATTGTTCGAGAAGCAACTTTTCAAGGTTTACACACCTACAACGTAACAATTGGGTTACGTTGGGGTATAATCCTCTTTATTACCTCCGAAGTATTTTTCTTTATTTCATTCTTTTGGGGATTCTTCCACAATTCCTTATCCCCAAGTGTCGAACTTGGAATAAATTGACCTCCTAAAGGAATTCAAACCTTTAATCCTATTGAAATTCCTCTTCTGAACACTTTAATCCTGTTAACCTCTGGCTTAACCGTCACTTGGGCACACCATGCTTTAATAGAAAATAATTACAAACAGGCCCTTCAAGGATTAATTTTAACTGTAACCCTGGGAGCCTACTTTACTATTTTACAGGGCTATGAATACTTAGAAGCCCCTTTCACCATTGCTGACGCCGCCTACGGATCCTCATTTTTTATAGCAACAGGGTTCCATGGAATTCATGTTATTATCGGAACAACATTCCTCTTAGTCTGCCTGATCCGGCATTTCCTTAATCATTTTTCTTGTATTCATCACTTTGGGTTTGAAGCAGCAGCTTGATACTGACATTTTGTAGACGTAGTCTGGATTTTCCTTTATATTTCTGTTTACTGATGAGGTAGATAATTTATATAATATAAAAATTATATTTGACTTCCAATCAAAAAATCTAGAAATCTAGTATAAATAATTAAAATTTTAGTAAATCTCTCTCTTATAATTTTTTTGATTTCTCTGGCTCTCGTTATTTTATTAAATTTTATTTCAAAAAAAGCATTTCAAGACCGAGAAAAAAGAAGACCTTTTGAATGTGGGTTCGACCCCAAAACACCAGCCCGATTGCCATTCTCCTTACAATTCTTCTTAATCGCGGTAATTTTCCTAATCTTTGATGTAGAAATTACGCTCCTTCTTCCAATAATTTCATCGCTTGAATTATCTAATATATTTAACTATTCCTCTATTCTTATATTTTTCCTAGTAATTCTTTTAGTGGGGCTTTACCATGAATGAAACCAAGGAGCCCTTGATTGAGCCTACTAGGATAATAGTTAAATATAACATTTAATTTGCACTTAAAAAGTATTGATTAATCAATTTATCTTGAGTAAGAAGCAAAAAATTGCATTTAGTTTCGACCTAAAAGTTTGATAATTTATCCTTATTTTTAGCTAAAACCAAAAAGAGGTATATCACTGTTAATGATAAAATTGAGGCAACCCTCTGGCTAAAGAAATATGAGATCCAAGAATAAGCTTCTAACTTAATTCTTAAGCGATGAAATTTCGTTTATATTTCTATTTATATAGTTTAAAAAAAACATTACATTTTCATTGTAAAATTAGATTTTATCTTATAAATTTACCTAAAAATAAATTATTTCCTTGATATCTTCAATATCATGCTCTTATATAAGCTATTTAGATAAAAAATATTCAAAGAAAGAAAAATAACCCAAATTACTGTTAATAAAAAATAAACTTTTAAGTGATTAACAGACAAAAATTGGATAAATTTAGAATAACCCCTTAGAGAATAACCTAAATTTTTTGATCCATAATACTCTAATCAACCCTGATCAAAAATTTTTGAGTAAACCTCACCCAAATAAACAGGGTAATAATTAACCCCCAAAGTTGAAATAATAGGTATATTCCACATTGAAGCAAAGAATGTTCTCATCGTTAAAAAATTTTGAGTCTTTAAAGAATAGTTCAATTTAAATTTTGCTGTTTCATACCCCAACCATATACCTGAAGTAATTATAATTAGGGCCATCAATTTAAAAAGAAAAGGTAAACAAATAAAGTATGGTGTAGGGAAAATAAGTCATATTAGTATTCTACCTCTAAAAACAACAAAAAAAATCAAGCCTCCCATACCTTTTAATATTAAAAATCTTTTTTCCCTTAAACAGTTTAATCTCCAAAAATTATAATCCCCTGTCAAAGAATAATAAGTTAAACGAAATCTATAGCAAACTGTTAAACCAATTGATAAGTAAAAAATTATATAAATGTAAACATTTAAAATTTGTATAGATATAACCTCAACAACTAAATCCTTTGAGTAAAATCCAGACAAAAAGGGCAAGCCACACAAAGAAACATTGCAAATATTAAAAAAAGCGCAAGTTAGGGGCATATGATTAACCAAGCCCCCTATAAAACGAATGTCTTGACAATTACCCATCCCGTGAATTATATTACCAGCACACATAAAAAGCAAAGCCTTAAACAAAGCGTGAGTTAACAGATGAAAAAAAGACAACTTATAGTCCCCTAATGCAAGAATCCTTATTATCAGACCCAACTGTCTCAAAGTAGATAAAGCAATAATTTTTTTCAAATCAAATTCAAAATTAGCTCCTAAACCTGATATAAACATTGTTATACTTGAAATAAATAATAAACCAAACATCAATCCCGGAGAAAAAGAGAAGTTAAAACGAATCAATAAATAAACCCCGGCAGTTACTAAAGTTGAAGAATGAACTAAAGAAGAGACTGGAGTTGGGGCGGCTATAGCAGCGGGCAATCACGAAGAAAAAGGGATCTGAGCCCTCTTAGTTATAGCAGCCAAAACCACTATGTAAGAAATAAAGATTATAATTAAATCCTCCTTAGCTAATTCTAAATAAAAAACATAGTTTCATCTACCGTAATTTAACATCCAAGCAATACATATTAATAAAGCCACATCTCCAATACGGTTAGATAAAGCCGTTAATATCCCGGCATTAAAAGATTTTACATTTTGATAATAAATTACTAAACAGTAAGAAACCAGGCCTAAGCCGTCTCAACCCAACAGAATAGAAATTAAATTTGGTCTAATAATTAAAAGTATTATGGACAATACAAATATAACCACCAATAAAATAAAACGTCCTAGATATAAATCCCCATGCATGTATTCTTCCCTATAAAAAATTACTATAGAAGAAATAAATAAAACAAAGCTCATGAATAACAAAGACATCCAATCTAACAGAATAGTCATAATAAAAGAAGAAGAGTTTAATCTTAATAAATTGAATTCTACAATTATCCTAAAATCTATTACTAAAAAATAAACGCCTAAGTTAAACAAAATTAAAGAAAATGCAAGGAATAAGCCTCAATAAATTTTACAAACTGATAAAATTATCCAAAGTATAACCTACATCCCAAGCCCCACAAACTTGTATTTTTAATAAACTATTTGAATTTAGATTCACACAGAAAAATATTCTCCTTTCAAGATTAAAAAATTAAGAGGAACCCAGTGGAGAAAAAGTAATAAATATTCTCGATAAACACCTTGATAAAAAGAAAAATTTCCCGAATAAAAACATCCATGTTGAGAAAAAGAATATAAAAATAAAGAATACACCGCCCTAAAAAAAGATAATAAAGACAAAAACAATATTCTTAGACTTCTGAAACCAATCAACCTATTAATCAACATAATCTCCCCCAGTAAATTTAAAGAAGGAGGCGCCGCCATATTGGATGAACACAAAAGAAACCACCATAAAGATAAATTAGGTATAATATTTAATAACCCCTTATTTAAATAAAGACTTCGTCTCCCCACTCGCTCATAAGAAATATTGGCTAAACAAAAAAGGCCAGAAGAACAAAGACCATGGGCCAACATTATTGTTAAAGCTCCCCAAAATCCCCAAATATTTATTGTTATAATCCCCCCTAAAACCAGACCCATATGAGCAACAGAAGAGTAAGCAATTAAAGATTTCACATCCCTCTGGCGAATACAAATTAAAGAAACGAAAAATCCCCCCACTAGCCTAACAACTACAAAGCCAAAGTTAAGTTTTAAACCCGTCTCTGTAAAAATTTTTATGACACGCAACAAACCATACCCCCCCAATTTAAGTATAATACCCGCCAAAATTATAGAACCCGACACAGGAGCCTCCACGTGAGCCTTAGGCAATCACAAATGAACAAAAAATATAGGTATTTTAACCAAAAACACTATATTTACACAAAAATAAGCCAATACATTTTTCAGTGCCCCTCTTATTAAAAAAAAATCCAATGTAAAAAAAACTTCATAATAGTAAAAAATAGAAATTATTATAGGCAAAGAAACCAACAAGGTATAAAACAACAGGTACATCCCAGCCTCAATTCGTTCAGGTTGATAGCCTCATCCTATAATCAAAATTAAAGTCGGGATAAGCCTAATCTCAAAAAATAAATAAAATAAAAAAAAATTTAGTGAAGAAAAAGTAACAAATAAACTAATTAATAAAAAAATTATTGTTAATAAAAATAAATTTTCATAATTAAGCAACTTTTTAATCTTTTCTCTAGCCATAATCATCAATGAACAGACCCAGAATCTCAGTAAAATTAAACAATAAGACAATAAATCACACCCAAGAAAATAAGATACATACATGAATCCATTGCTAAAACTAAAATTTAGTATAAAAAAAAAGGTAATAAAAAAAAATAAAAATTGGATCAACCAAAAATAATTCAAAAAACATAATGGAATCAAAAAAATCAATGTCAATAAAAATTTTATCATAAAGAAGAAAAAGATAAAATATAATCATTACCGTAAGAGCGAATTATAGTAACCAACACAGACAAACCTAAAGCCCCTTCACAAACTCTTATTGTAATAAAAATTATAGAAAAAAAATAATTATAGCCTAACCCCCTAAAATAAAAAAATATATTTAAATATAAAGATAAAACAATAAATTCCAAACTCAATAATATCAAAAGCAAATGTTTTCGCTTAGAAGAAAAAACTAACAAACCTGCAAAAAAAGAAACACTCCTAATTATAAATACTAACATTAAAGTTTTAATAATTTAACAAAAATATTGGTCTTGTAAACCAAAAATAAGAATTCTCTTTTAAAACATCAAGGAAAAGGAAGTCCTCATCTTTAATCTCCAAAACTAAAATTTTAATTAAACTATTCCTTGTATCTTAACAACAATACTTTTATTGTCCACAGTAACACTATCAATTTTTTTCCTTTCTATTTCTCACCCCCTTTCATTTGGCCTTGTTCTTCTTCTCCAAACAATAGTAGTATCCCTAATTACTGGATTAATAAGCTTCAACTTCTGATTCTCCTATATTCTGTTCCTTATCATGGTTGGGGGTATATTAATTCTATTTATTTACATAACAAGAATTGCCTCAAACGAAAAATTTAAATTTTCATTTAAATTATTTATTGTGTTCATTCTATTCCTTGTATCTCTTCTAGCCCTAGCAATACTAGATTATTCCTTCCCCAACCAGTTTTTATTAACCTACGACCTTGTTAGACAAGACAAAACACCTCTAAATTACAACTCAATAACTAAATTTATTAATACTCCGGCTAGATTTAATTTAACCATAATTATTGTTTATTTACTAATCACCCTTATTATAGTAGTTAAAATTACCAACATTCAGTATGGTCCCCTACGGCAAAAATTCTAATGAACTCCCCATTACGAAAAAAATCTCCTCTTATTCGAATTATCAATAATTCACTTATTGATTTGCCAACCCCCTCCAACATTTCCACATTATGAAACTTTGGTTCACTATTGGGCCTATGTTTAGGAATCCAAATTTTAACTGGTCTGTTTCTTGCCATACATTACTGTCCTAATGTTGAATCAGCCTTCAACAGAGTGGCCCACATCTGCCGTGATGTAAATTACGGCTGACTCCTACGAACCCTCCACGCTAATGGGGCCTCCTTCTTTTTTATTTGTTTATATATTCACATCGGACGAGGCATATATTACAGATCTTTTTACCTAAAAGAAACATGAATAATCGGAGTAACAATTTTTTTCTTAGTAATAGCAACGGCATTCCTAGGCTATGTTTTGCCATGAGGACAAATATCATTTTGGGGAGCCACAGTAATTACTAACTTACTGTCAGCTATCCCATATTTAGGGACTACAATTGTACAATGAGTATGGGGGGGATTCGCCGTAGACAACGCTACGCTAACACGATTTTTTACATTCCATTTTTTATTCCCCTTCATTGTAAGAGCAATAGTTGTTGTGCACTTACTATTTCTGCACCAAACAGGATCAAGAAACCCCCTGGGGACAAAAAGAAATATTGATAAAATTCCCTTCCATCCATATTTCTCCTTAAAAGATATTGTAGGATTCCTAATTATAACATTTATATTAGTGTCATTATCCTTATCTGATCCATACCTTCTGGGAGACCCCGATAATTTTACCCCAGCTAATCCCCTTGTAACTCCTGTCCATATTCAGCCTGAATGATATTTTTTATTCGCCTACGCCATTCTCCGCTCAATCCCTAACAAATTGGGGGGGGTAATCGCCCTAGCCATATCAATTGCTATCCTTTATCTTCTTCCATTCATTAACAAAAGAAATATCCAGAGAACCCAATTTTACCCTTCCAATAAACTTTTATTTTGATCGATTATAGGGATTTTCCTTCTATTAACATGAATCGGGGCTCGACCTGTGGAAGACCCTTACATTATAGTAGGACAAATCTTAACTGTAATTTATTTTTTATTTTACATAATTAACCCTTTATCAACTAAGACTTGAGATAACATTATTTTTTCTTAGTTAATGAACTTGTATAAGTATATATTTTGAAAGTATAAAAAAGAAATATTAATTTTCTATTAACTTAGTACTAAATTTTGTTAACTAAACCAAAAAATTGAAAATAAATATTTTCAATCTACAAAAAAATAAAAGAAAATTTAATGAAACAGGTAAATACCTTTTTCAAGCTAAATATATCAATTTATCATAACGAAACCGGGGCAAGGTTCCGCGGACCCAAATTCAAATAAACCCCACAAAAGTTAGTTTAAAGAAAAAAAATCATGAAACAAAATCTCCCCCTAAGAACAAGACACAGCAAAGTATGCTCATAAATAAAATTCTCGCATATTCCGCAAGAAAAATTATAGCAAAGCCTCCCCTCCTGTATTCCACATTAAAACCAGATACTAATTCCGACTCCCCCTCGGCGAAATCAAAAGGGGTCCGATTCGTTTCTGCCAGTCTCGAAACAAATCATATTAAACAAAGAGGTAAAAGAAAAAATAAAAATCATGTATTCTCTTGAAACTTTGTAGTGTCCAATAAATTAAATCCTAAAATAAGAAATAAAAAAGATAGTAAAATCAAAGCCAACCTAACTTCATAGGAAATAGTCTGAGCCACAGACCGCAAACTCCCAAGCAAAGAATAGTTAGAATTAGACGATCAGCCTGCTAGTATAATTCTGTAAACCCTCAACCTAGAAACACTAAGAAAGAACAAAAAAGACAAATTAAATCTAATATTAATTCTGGCGAAAGGAACACATAATCACAAAAATAAAGACAAAAATAAATTAATAACCGGAGAAAAATAATACAAATTAAAATTAGATATAAAAGGATAAGTTTGTTCTTTAGTAAACAATTTAATTGCATCTCTAAAAGGCTGGAGTAACCCAATAAATCCCACCTTATTAGGGCCCTTCCGGATCTGGATGTACCCTAGAACCTTACGCTCCAGCAATGTTAAAAATGCCACCCCCACCAAAACACAGACAACCAAAATTAAACTAGAAATAAATATTAAAATCAAATCTTTTATCAACAATGTTGCCTGTAATAAAAATTACATATAAGGATTCTAAATCAATAGCACTAATCTGCCAAGGCAACAATAATATTCAAAAAAAAAATAAATTATCAAATACTTGGTCCTTTCGTACTAAAATATTTCACTTTATTAAAGATAGAAACCAACCTGGCTCACGCCGGTTTAAACTCAGATCATGTAAAATTTTAAAGGTCGAACAGACCTAATATTCCCAGCTTCTGCACCGAAAATTAATTTTAATCCAACATCGAGGTCGCAAACCCTTCCTTCGATTAGAACTCTCAGAAAAGATTACGCTGTTATCCCTAAGGTAATTTTATCTTTCAATCATAAATTATGGATCAATTAATCACTAATTAGTGTAAAAATAAGAAAAAGTTAATTTAATTTTTCAGTCTCCCCAACCAAATATCTTTTTTAATAAAAGTTAATAATACTAAAAATTTCCATTAAAAAAGATATAAAACTCTATAGGGTCTTCTCGTCTTTTAATAACATTTAAGCCTTTTTACTTAAAAGTTAAATTCTAGGAATTAAGATAGAGACAGTCATTTTCTCATCCGACCATTCATTCCAGCTTTCAATTAAAAAACTAATGATTATGCTACCTTTGCACGGTCAAAATACCGCGGCCCTTTAAATTATCAGTGGGCAGGCCAGACCTTAAATAAAAATCAAAAGGCCATGTTTTTAATAAACAGGTGAAAAATCTATTTGCCGAATTCCTTAACCTTATCTTAAAAATAAAACTTTATCAAAAATATAATTATACTAATTTTATCATTATTACTTAATTTATCTAATTAAAAATTATATTTAAATAAAAAATTTAAATTTAATATAAATAATTGTTAAAAACAAAATCAGTTATAACACTGTTCTAATAATGAAAACTTCTAATCCTATATATTTTGTTATTTAAATTAAATTATAAAAATTTATCTATAGAGCTCATCCCCTAAGATATTACCTCATTCCAAAAAAATCCTAAAAATTTAGAAAATTCCTTAAACAAACAAAATTAAATTTTTTTCTTTAAAAACTAGATATATTTAGAAACGAATAACGTTTCATTTCTATCAGCTTATTTTAAATAATTATTCAACAGTAAAATAAATAAACCAATAGCTCTTCTAAATTCGAGAAAACTAAATTTTTAGAAAATTTTTAATAAACCCTGATACACAAGGTACTAAAAATAAATTATTCTTTTTTAAATGCTAATAATTTCTTTTTCAATACTAATTATCTATAATAAAAAAAATTTATTCTTAACTAATAATTAAACCCTAATATTCTTATTTTAAATCTTTCTAAAAACTTAACAAAATAATAATCAATACAATATCAAACCAAATTGAATCCCACAATTAACTTTTTAATGTAAATAAAATGCTTTATTTCAAGCTCTAGTTTGGCCTTTCCAGGCCCACTTTCCAGTAGGCCTACTTTGTTACGACTTATTTCACCTTGGAGTGAAAGCGACGGGCGATATGTGCATATTCTAGAGCCAAAATCAAATTAATTATAAAATTAAAATTACTTTCAAATCCATGTTCATAATCCCTTTAAAGAAATTAATTCCCAAATAAATTTATTGTAACCCATCTCTTCTTTTTCATAAGCTACACCTTGATCTGATTTCCATTCCCTAAAAATCGTGAACATTTATATTCTAATAAAATGTTCAAACTACGACGATATATAAACTAAAAGAAAAAGTACGACTAATCGTGGACTATCAATTACAGGACAGGTTCCTCTGAATGGACTAAAATACCGCCAAAATCTTTAATTTTCAAGAACATAACTAATACTAACCTGGTAATAAGAATTTACATTCAAAATAATAGGGTATCTAATCCTAGTCTTTAAAAAGAATATCTCAGCCTCATTAACAAAAATAAATTTTTACCCAAAATTAAGATTTCACCCCATAAATTCAGAATTAAAATTATTAAACAAATTAACTGTAACCAAAAAAATTGAATTATATTATCTGTGTAACCGCAACTGCTGGCACAAATTATGTCAATATTAAAAATTATTCCTAAATCCAGCTTTCGCTGATATTTAAATTACTCCACTGCGAATAATAATTCTGTTTATTTCAACTTTTTAAGTCAAAAATAAAAATCCCACTAAAATTTACATGTAAAATAAAATTAAACCCAATTTCTAAGCTAGAATTAAACTTTTCTTAAAAATACAAAAAGATAAACATATAAACAGACAGCCCGCAAGAAATTAAGGGTAAATTCCGAATAAATCCGAAAACACCCTTGACCAAGTGAAGTTCTCTCCCCCAAGACAACCACCTTAATGTCCCCTTACTCTTTTTAAGTTAACATATAAAATTATTTCTATAAACATAAAGTAAAGCTTAACCTAAGAATAGTATATTGTTTATATAAAAAACTCAAAATCTGGAATTATTTATAAAATAGTAAAACTAAATAATTCCTTATCTTTATATAAAAATTTTATTCGAATATAAATGGTTAAAATTTAAGGAATGAGTGATAAATAGAGTTTTTTTTTTTTTTTTGATTTTAAATTTCTTAATAAATGTTTACTATCTAAACAATTAATAAATATATTATTTATTTGACGGATTTATTAATTATAAGTAATATTTTATACAAATAAAATATATTTTTAATAATTATTTATATATACTTCAATATAGATTTCATTTAAGTTCTATATATATTAAATTTTTTATATTAATAAGATCTATATTCTTTATACCCTAAATTAAACCGGTGCCTTATTTATAGATTACCCTTTTTTTTTTTTTGGGGATTTTTAAAGGCCTTTTGAAAATTATATATTTTTAAGCCCAGATATTTTTGAGATAGCCCCGATTTATAGGTTTTTTTTTTAAATAAATATTTTATTTTTATGATTTTAAAGCAATATACTAATATTTTAAATGAAAAAATTATATATATATATACGTATATTTTTTATAAGATTCCTTAAACCTTTATATATAGAAGACCCTGGGGGTAGGAATTTGGGTCCTTTTTTGGGCCTTCAAGAAAAAAGATTAGTTAATAAAAATTTGGTAAAAAAAAAAAATTTTTTTTTGCATCATTTTTGCATAATTTGGCTAAAATTAATTGACCGACTCATTTAGCCGTATTTACTAAATGATTATGTTTATAAAAAAAAAAATCATATAAAACTTAA